GGAGTAGGTATCAATTTATGCCTAATTGCTCCGCCTATAGTTCCCTTAACTACATTTTCTAAACGAGCCAGAGCCAAACCGAGCTGGTCTTGTAAAAGATCCGCTACAGAGCGAATACGTTTATTTTTCAAATGATTCATATCATCAAGTGTACCCATGCCAAATTTCATCCCAATCAAATGATCGGCAGCTGCTAATATATCTCGTGGTAACAAAAATATATTGTTCTGAGGTATATTAAGATTAAGTCTCCAGTTAATATTTCGGCGACCAATCCTCCCTAATTCACACCTTTGGTGAAAGAATTTTTTTTGTAATTCCTTACATAAGGATTCAGAAAAAATTGGATCCCCACCTACACAAGAAAATTGTTGATAAAACTCCAAAATAGCATTTTCTTTTGACCCAATTTTTTTTTTCTCCTTATCGGTCAAGAAAGATAAGAAAATTTCAGGGTAGCAAACATTCTCTAAAATTTCTCTTAGATTCGAACCCATAGCTGATGATAGAACTAGAATAGATATTTTCTGTTTCCTACTCACACGAGCCCATATTCTTGCTTTTTTATCAATCTCTAATTCTAACCTGCCTCCCCAATCTGATATTATGGTGCCGGTATAGACCGAAATCCCGTTATGATCCAATTCTGACTGGTAATAGATACCAGGACTTTGCAATATTTGATTGATAACAATTCTGTATATTCCGTTTACTATAGAAGTTCCAAGGGAATTCATTAAAGGAATGTTTCCAATAAAAACTCTTTGTTCTTGCATATTCCTACTGGTTTTCCAAATTAATCCCGCGGATACATATAATTCAGAAGAATATGTAAGTGATTCATAGACAGCATCTCGTTCTTTTATCAGAGGTTCTACCAATTGATATGTTTCCACAAATAATTGAAATTCAATTTCGTGATCTATATCTTCAACTTTTGGAAATTTAGAAAGTTCTTCTATTAACCCCTGATCAATAAACCGATAAAACCCTTCAAATTGTATCTGATTTAATCCGGGTATTGTAGATGTTCCCTCTTTTCCATCCCCGAGCATCTTTTTTGAATTTCCCATTTATCCGTTTATTGAAAAAAATACCATCCCATCTCTCATTCTTCACCGAATCATATCCATAGAATTCGATCTAGCAATAATGGAATTTCTATTCTGTTTACTGAATCACATGAAATTTTATCCAACTCCAAGATATATGGAATGTATGAAATACGTATGAACGGAGACTAGATTCAATTGGAATTTTTTTATAATTATAAGAAATAGATCCAAATGGAACAGAATTGAGAAATACCACTGGAACTTATCTAGTTTTGTAAAGACTAGAAAAAAGTAATTTCATTTTCACCTATGATATTACATATTCGATTGCAGACCATTAAAAAATGTATTCATGCTTGGATCTGTTCGAGTAGATAAAAGATAAATATATAATAAATAGAAAACTTTTTTTTTTACCACTTTACTTTTTCATGTATTTGTATTTCATTGTTCAAAAAAATATTTGCAGAAAAAAGTTTTACCGAGTTTGAATAGAGTATCATTGAATTGAAGTAGGTAAGAAAACTTGTGTTTTTTTAGTTATTAATTTTTTTGATTATTAAAATAAAAAAGAATGCACAGATAAGATATATACGTCTCTTTTTCTTCTTTTATTGGGGTACAGTTCTATTTGGGACAGCACATGCTGTGCTCTATCAAAAATTAAACTTTCTCTTCAACGTATTCAATGAAAAATTGAAATACAAAAATTTATTGATAATTATTCCTCAAAAGCATCCCTAGAGAGATAAAATACCCCATTATAGAGCTATAGCTCTATAACACAACGTAACGTATGTTCTGATTCTGGGGTTTACATATACTCAGAATTACTGTTATAATTGAAATTGAAGAAGATTTATTTTTCTTTTTTATTGCAAAAACTCAATATAGATTGGTTATAAATACATTTCTAATTATTTGCTTTTATTATTAGAAATAAAAAAAAATGTCGATTTTAATTCAAAAATGGTCATGAATTTACAGTCATACAGTCAATAGTTAATGGTTCGGATTTATACTAGATTCTTCTATATTTTGTGACTGAAAAACTATATATTTTTTTCGGAGTTGAAAAAAAGATAAAATTTTAATCTAGTTTCTATCGTTTTGGCGGCATGGCCGAGTGGTAAGGCGGGGGACTGCAAATCCTTTTTCCCCAGTTCAAATCCGGGTGCCGCCTCAACAACAGACTTGAAATCCCCTATTATAACAAACGTAGGAAAAGACTCTTGATACTTTCTTTATCGTGATTATAAGCCCCTGGCTCTCGAGGTTCCTTTCTCTAACCTAAAGTTTTGCCTATCAGATTCAAGGAAAACTTAAAGTAGTGGGGGGGGGGAAATCCGTAAATCTTTACTTTCCGCTACTAAAATTTGTTCCACTTACTGAGTCTTCGATTAGATTGGGTAGCCAGAGGGGAATTAAATTAATAGTTTTGAAAAGGACCTAAGATACTTTAGTATACAGACTAATGAAAGTCTCGGAATGCTCAGACATTCAATCAATATTAGATTAGATGGCTAATTGCTTTTCATTTTACTTAAAAAAAAAAAAGATAAAAGAAATAAAAAGTCTTATTCTTTCTACATGTGAGTCAGATTCCTTGGATACTTCGAAAAGTGTCTGTTTACTTGTGTTTACATCTTGTCGATTCTACTAGAAATTCTATAATAAGAATAACTCATTAGTAAGAATAAGATAAGTGGGTTTTTTGGAGTAGTTCATCGATGGTGACCAAGTACCTCTCCCTTTTTTGACTCTGTACCAGCGATTTCACTATTATTAGTGAACAATAATGGAATAGTTTCTTCATATTCATAGAAATAGGGGACAGAATTCACATGGATATAGTAAGTCTCGCATGGGCTGCTTTAATGGTAGTTTTTACATTTTCCCTCTCTCTCGTAGTGTGGGGAAGAAGTGGACTCTAGAAGTACTCCTAATTGCAGTAATAATCAAACTCTATCAACTTGTATCAATTGTTTTAGTTTTATAGACCGTTCGGCAATTTTTTTTAAGATTTTTTTTTAGAAATTGGATTTCTGTTTTGTTTTATTGACTCATTTTCTATTTTTATATCAGGGTTTACACGATTAACCATTCATGGGGTAACCCCTTTTCGAAATCTAAAGAAGTTTACATCGAATTAGGATTATCTGTATTAAACGGATCAAACAAACAAATGAAATTGAGAAAGTATGTACATACATTTCATATTCAATTTATATTGATTAAAAAAAAAAGAGCTATAGGTGGATTCCTTTATATTAAGATATTTCACTTGTACTTTATACATTACAATAACCATAATGGCTAGTATGGTAGAAAGAGATCTCTTTCTACCATACTAGCGGGCCCCTTAGGATACTACTACTGAGTCTAAGGCATTCCTTTCATTTAAGACGAGAAATTGAAATCCTTTTTTTCTTTGTTTTTTTTTATTGATAGTAAAATTGTATTCAAATTAATCATTTTGACTAACCGTTTTTACGTAAATTATAAGCAAAAAAGCAGTAGGAATGAGAATGAAGAGTGCAGTAGCAATAAATGCAAGAATATTTACTTCCATAATTTAATCGTTTATTATTATTATTTTTTTTTTTTTTTTTTTTCTCGGGATTTAATCCCATAGAGATGATAAATCTTTCGCTTGTAAACTCACTCAGATGAATTAGATTTCGATGATATCGACTGAAAGAAATATCATGAATAACAATAGCGGAGCTATGAAATCGACTCATCGTCAAGAATTTAATAGTATAACATAGGAAGATCCTTTATCCACACCGAATACATAATGAGATACCTGATCCAATCAAAAAATATTTATTTATTTTTCCCCGCTTTCTTTTCTATAACCTAATACTTTACTTTACTTGTACAATCATCTGATGAAGTATCATAAAAAACCTTTTCTACTTCGATTGTTTACAAAAAGAGTTTATAAAGAACCTTAAATAAACAATAGAAATCAAATAGAGAAAACAAGTACGAAGTTAAATTTGAAATTTTCAAAAAATTTTAAGGGTCTATCGTCTTTTTGGAAAACAAATAAGGGGAGTGTGATAAAGACGAGTCCCAGTAAAAAAACTAAAATATTCCAAAAAATTAACTATATTAATTAAAAATTAATATTAATTAAAATTCAATTTTATTACGAGTTTTTTCTTCAACATCGGCTCTAACCTTTAAAAAGAGCATATTCATTAGGGAAGACTTATTTTATCTTTATTTTTTAAATATCCTCTTTCCTTGGTTGGATTCGAACTTTTTTCAATTCCTTGACTTCATAGAAATAAAAGTATACATAGGTACTCTTGGCAAACGTATTATACGCCATCCTATTCCATTTTTCTACACGAGGGAGATCAATTGACAAAAAGCAGAAACCCCGTACAGTATCTCTTTCTTGAAGTGTTGAATGCTCTCAATAATTATCCTAATTTACATATGTCTCTCTACCATCAATTGGTGCTAGTTAAAATAATGGAAATACCCCTTTCTTTTTGCTTGATGAAAAAAGAAAAAAACAAAAAGATAAATGAAACCATTTTGATCCCCTTGCCCAGAAACAAAAAGGGGAGTGGATGTCTTTTTTTATTGAATTCGCCGGGACTGACGGGGCTCGAACCCGCAGCTTCCGCCTTGACAGGGCGGTGCTCTAACCAATTGAACTACAATCCCGTGGAAATCAAGTGGGTAGCTTACATATTCCTTATTATGATTTCATTTTAATCATTTCAATTTGAGATTCAAATTTGTGTTTTGTAACAAATAAAGTCACAAGTGATATATTGATATCTATATGGATATCTCTTTAGTGAGAGCAAGACGGATTGCTGGTAATCCTTGCATTATTATCAAATCGATTGATAATCTATTTTTTATAATAAAAAAATAGATTATTTTCTCGACTCTGTTCATTAAAGTTTAGATTTAAAG